GGTAGAGAGGACGAAGGGTAAGTCGTCGGGCTCATGCCCCGAAGAAGCGGGTTCGATTCCCGCCTCTACAGTTTTGGGTAAAAGGAAAAGGAGAGAGGGGGAAAACTAAGATGGATTAAACTGGACGGGAAGTTCGAAAGAGCGAAGAAGAGGCTTTAAACTCGTTTTTCAATGCGGAGACGTAATGAAGAAAACTGAAAAATGAATCATCTTAGTATCAGAGGGAGGCAGAGAAATCAAACGAGATTCCGTAAGTAGCAGGGAGCGAAAGCGGAGGAGTCCCAGAGAGTGAGTAAACAATGGAAGAAAGGAGTTCACATATCTAAGACTAAATGTTAATCCATACTGAAAGCGCGAGTACTGTGAAGGAAAGTTGAAAGAGACTTGAAAAGATCTGGAATCCTGTCTTTTAAAGCAGCTGTAAAACAGTGTACCTTTTGTATAATGGGTTTATGAGATATCGTTTGGCAAATTTAAGTAAAAAGGATAAAAATGTAGGTGAAGAGAAGTCGAGAGGGCTCTTTAGTCAAATTTCCCGAAACCAAGTGATCTAACCATGGGCAGTTTAATGAACGAACCGGTGGTTGTAGCAAAAACCTCGGATGACCTGTGGTTAGGGGTGAAAGACCAATCGGACTTGGAGATAGCTGGTTTTCTGCGAAAACTATTGAAGTAGTGCGTCTACATAGGGGTCAGAAGATTAAAATAGTATTTACACAGATGACGTCCTATTAAAATTTTAGGGTAAAGATTTATCGCTTTAAGGGGGATAGACTTTAAAGATAAAATTCGAAGTAGACAGACAGACAAGGGGCAAATAGGTTCGTTGTTAAAAGGGGGGAGCCCAAATTAGAAGTTAAAGTCACAGATTCAATAATTAAGTGTAAAAGGAGTATGGGATTTAGACAATGAAGAGGTAGGCTTGGAACCAGCCATCTTTGAAAGAATGCGTAGTAGTTCATTCAAGAACTCTTTTTCCCCAAAAATTATGGTGGCTAAAAATTGAACTGAAACTCTAGGGGCAGTAGGAAGTTTGCTTGGTAGTAGAACAGACTGTTGGGTGGTGGTGAGAACCCAAGAATCAGAAGCGAAAATGTGAACATGAGTAAAAAAATTGTTGCTTCATCTCCCCTGATTTCCAAACCAAAAGTATCTGAGCGAAGCGGTTTGGGTGAAACAGTCTCTAAGGAGGGTGTCGATGAGGGATGGTAATAAACGCACAATGTGCCAGGAAATAATTAAAACAAAAGATTACTGTCGCAAACTAACACAAGTGGGAGATAGTGAGGGGGAAGTTTTTTTAAGGAACTCGGCCAGTTATAAGCTTTTATGAGAAGTTAAAACACAAGGCCTCGACTGTTTACCAAAAACATAGCTCTTTGCTAATATGAAGGTAGAAGTATGAAGGGTGAGACCTGCCCAATGGTTATATCTTAAAAGGTTAGTAGGGCTAACTTAATAAAGATAATTAAATGGCCGCGGTAACACTAACCGTGAAAATGTAGCGTAATCAATAGTCAATTAATTGTTGGCCGGTATGAATGGTGTCACGAGGGTCTCACTGTCTTAAGGAAATCTCCAGTGAAATTGAATTTGTAGTGAAGATGCTACATCCAAATTGTTAGACGAGAAGACCCCATGGAACTTTACTGGAAACTTATGTGGCTGACTTAAATAGTTTTAAAATGTGGTGCGGATTAATTAGGGTTAAAAAGTTCACTTTTTTATTTGAAGAAAGGCAACTCAAAAACTTATATCTTTGGGATTTGATAAGTGGGACAGTTTGGTTGGGGCGATCGCCTTTAAAAGAGTAACGAAGGCGGGCTTAAGATATATATTTGGTTATGTCTGACTGCCAGGGGGAAACCTAGAGCAGACACTTATCTTTGGATGGTGGGTTTAAGTGACCCGTTAATTTAGGGTGAAATAGTTAACGATAAACAAATAAAAGTTACCCTGGGGATAACAGCGTAATAACGTCAGAGAGTTTTCATCGACGACGATGTTTGCGACCTCGATGTTGAATTGTGGCATCCTGGGGTGCAGTCGCTCCCAAGGGTTGGTCTGTTCGTCCATTAAAGCCGTACATGATTTGAGTTAAAAGCGTCGTAAGACAGCTTGGTTTCTATCTACAATTTGAAAAAACATTAATATAACTCTTTTCTAGTACGAAAGGATCGAAAAATGAGTGGTTCTCTTATTTTTATAAGTTACAATCAATGGATTGACTCGGATACTTTTTAAAGGGGTTTTGGTTAATTACTGATTGCTTCTAAAGTATGAAAATTATATTAAGTTGTTTGAAGTTCGGAAGAAGAATTGTTAAGGGTTAGCTTGATCGGGATGGCTGTTTGTATTTTTAAAGTGTGGGGCAGAGAGGTCTGGTTATATTGTTCCTAGTTTATGAGAATTGTGGGAGACAGAGATTTAGGGTGTATACTTGTATTTTATTTCTTTTAGTGGTGGGCGCCCTGGCGGCCGGTGTTGGAGGAAGAAAATTAGGAGAAAAAGGGGCCGGAATTTTAACTTCAAGCTGTTTGATTATAAGTTTATCTTGGTCTGTTTTGATATTTTATGAAATAATTTTAAGTTTTTCTACGACACATATAAAATTATGAAGGTGATTAGATTCTGATCTATTGACTGTTTATTTTGGCCTACAATTCGATAGTTTGGTTGCGATCATGTTGCTTGTTATTACAACGATCTCTACTTTAGTTCATATCTTTTCTACGGCATATATGCTTGGGGACCCTCATATCCCTCGCTTTATGTCCTATTTATCTTTCTTTACATTTTTGATGGTTGTGTTGGTCAGTAGTGACAATTACTTACAGTTGTTTATTGGCTGGGAGGGGGTTGGTCTATGCTCTTATCTTTTAATAAATTTTTGATTAACTAGAGTTGAAGCAAATAAAGCGGCTATAAAAGCTATGTTAGTTAATCGAGTGGGAGATATAGGGTTGATTCTGGCTATGTTTGGTCTTTTGGATCGTTTTGGGTCTTTAGAGTTTTCTTCTCTTTTTAATATGGTTGTTGTTTCTGCTCCATCAAGTGATATTACTTTAATTTGTTTGTTATTGTTTATAGGGGCGGTTGGAAAGTCTGCACAGTTGGGGTTGCACACTTGATTGCCGGATGCTATGGAGGGTAAATGTTGGGCCATTTTGTTTAAGTAATTAATTAAAACTTTTGAGTCACTGTATGCTGGGAGGACTTTGAATAGTTGAAAGGCGAGGAATCTTTAGGGGGTTTTGTCTTTTGCTTAGTCTTCAGACTTAAAATAGGAAGTTTATCCGCAGGTAACAAAATTTGAGGTTAGTAATTAGATTTAATAGATTGGTTTATTAAGTTTAAGAGTTTTGATCGAAATTATCTAAAGATTAGTCTTTAGACTTAGAATGTCTTGATTATTGGAACCTCCGAGACTTTTTGTGATTTTATTTTATAAATTAAAGTAAGGTTCTGGTTTAAAGTGTTCGTGGAAATAATTCATTTACTTTTAAAAATATTAATGGTCGTAGTTCCATTGCTTATCACAGTAGCTTATTTAACTTTAGCCGAACGAAAGGTTTTAGGATATATGCAGGCTAGAAAAGGGCCAAATGTAGTGGGGGTTAGTGGGTTGGCCCAGCCTTTTGCAGATGGTCTAAAATTATTTACTAAAGAGATGGTGGTTCCGCATCAAACCAATTTGTTTATTTATATAGTGGCGCCAGTGCTTTCCTTTACCTTGGCATTAATTGTTTGAGGGGTGGTGCCTTATGAGAGAGGGGCTTTAATAAGTGATTTAAAAATAGGGGTTTTGTATATTTTGGCTGTTTCTTCGATAAGTGTCTATGCGATATTAATGTCTGGGTGGGCGAGTAATTCTAAATATGCTTTTTTGGGGGCGATTCGGGCAGCTGCTCAAATGATTAGTTATGAAGTTTCGATTGGGCTGATCATCATTTCGGTTCTATTGTGTGTTGGCTCTTTGAGTGTTACTGAAATTGTTTTAGCGCAAAATAGTGGTGTTTGGTTTTTCTTTCCGTTATTTCCTGTTACAATAATGTTTTTTGTTTCAGCTTTGGCGGAGACAAATCGAGCTCCTTTTGATTTAACAGAAGGAGAGTCAGAGCTTGTGTCGGGGTATAACGTAGAGTACGCTTCGATGTCTTTTGCCCTATTTTTTCTTGCCGAATATGCTCATATTATATTAATGAGTTGTTTAACAATTATCTTTTTTGGGGGGGGGTGACTTTCTCCGGTAAAATATTTAAAAGGTGGGGTCGGGTGGTTTGGTCTAAAAGTTGTTTTAATCATTTTCCTTTTTATTTGGGTAAGGGCCTCTTTTCCTCGTATTCGATACGACCAGCTTATGTCTTTGTTATGAAAGGCGTATTTACCTCTAAGTTTGGGGGTTGTGACTTTTGTGGCTAGTGTTCTTTTTGGATTAAATGGCCCGCCTCCGATCTAAGATATTTTGTAATTTGTTGTTTGAGATCTTTAATTGGTTTAAGTATGAGGGTTAATTTCTTGATCGACTTGTCTAGTTTGGGAGTTTAATTCTGGGGGGGGGGGGTTCCAATGCCATTGCGTAAAGAGAATCCGCTTTTATCTCCGGTGAATGGTCTTTTGGTGGATTTGCCGTCTCCTTCAAATATAAGTTATTTGTGAAACTTTGGTTCTTTGTTAGGACTGTGTTTAGTTATGCAAATCGTAACGGGGTGCTTTTTGTCCATGCATTATTGTGCAGAGGTCGGCTTGGCTTTTGCATCGGTGGGACATATTATGCGCGATGTAAACTATGGGTTTTTATTAAGATATTTTCATGCTAATGGGGCTTCTCTGTTTTTTTTATGTCTTTATTTTCATATTGGGAGAAGTTTGTATTATGGGGGTTATTTGAAAGCTCCGGTTTGGCGAGTTGGCATTGTAATATTTCTTTTGACGATGGCGACGGCTTTTCTGGGCTATGTGCTACCTTGAGGCCAAATGTCTTTCTGGGGGGCGACGGTTATTACAAATCTATTGTCCGCAATACCCTATGTGGGGACAGATGTTGTGCAATGAGTTTGAGGGGGTTTTAGTGTTTCTGGGGCCACGCTCACTAGATTTTTTAGTCTGCACTTTCTTTTTCCCATTATTTTAGCAATTTTGGTTGTGGTTCATTTAATATATTTACATATAGAGGGATCTAATAGTCCTGTGGGGTCGAAGACTCCTGTGGACGATGTGGTATTTCATGTTTATTATACATCTAAAGACTGATATGGAATAGTAGTTACGCTTATGTTATTGAGTGTCGTTGTGTATTTAATGCCTAATTTATTGGGCGATCCAGAAAATTTTATTCAAGCTAACTCATTAGTAACCCCAGTGCACATTCAGCCTGAGTGATACTTTTTATTTGCTTATGCAATTTTGCGCTCAATACCGAATAAATTCGGGGGGGTTGTGTCTATGTTTTTAAGTATATTAATTTTATTTTTTTTCCCACTACTTCATCGGAGTTGATTAAGGGGGTTGCCCTTTCGTCCATTCGGACGTATGGCCTTTTGATCTTTTATTGTGAATTTTGTTCTTCTCACCTGAATCGGGTCTTTGGTCGTAGAAGAGCCTTTTATAATAATAGGGCAGCTGGTTGCGCTATACTATTTTTTCTACTTTCTTATATTAATTCCTTTGTTGGGGGAAGTGGAAAATAATCTTTTATTTAAACAAAGGGAAAAATGTGACTTGTAGAGAATTGCAAATCAGTTATTATTTGGATGAGGACAGGGGGAGGTGGAACGGGGGGGAGCCCCCTCCTGCCTATCCTCAAGAGGAGGTGGAGCCAGCTGAGCGCCCCACGGAGGGTTTTGGTGTTGGCAGATGTTGCAGTGAAATTAGAAGGCTCTGTTTAGCAAAGAAGTGTTAGTTAATGTGATTAAACCACGAGCTCCTGTTACTAAGCCTTTTCATATTAGCCCTGGTGATTATTAGTATAAATAATTTTATTTTAAAATTATCAATTTTAATATTATTAATTATAAGTGAGGGGGGGGGCCTTTCTTTTTTATTTAATTTTTTTTTTGAATTATCTGTGGGGGGGTTGTTGATTGAAAATGGTTGGACAGAAACCACTAAATTAATAATTGTTTTAGGCTCTGTTGCTGTTTTATTGATGGTGGATATGGAGAGGCTAATTTTTCCAAAATTCTTTGGGGGACGAGTTTATGGAACTTTTTTTCAAACGAATGCGCATTTACCCCTTTTAAATCTAATGGTGGCATTAGGGGGTCTTTGTTTAGTTTCTTCAAGTAATTGACTTTCTGTTTATTTAGCGATTGAATTGTCTACTCTTTCCCTTTTTATTTTGGTTGCTCAAAAGGGGGGGTCTGGGCAAAGTGCTGAGGCCGGTTTGAAATATTTTGTATTAGGGGCACTTTCCTCTGGTCTATTTTTATTTGGGTGTGCTTTATTGTGTGGGTTTACGGGAGGGACTCATATTTCATATATAAATTTAGTATTAAATCCGGGGTTAGGCTTTTCTGAGCTTCGAATCCCAATCGGCAGTTTGTTAATTGTGGTGTCTCTTTTATTTAAGTTATCCGCTGCTCCTTTTCATATGTGGGCGCCGGATGTTTATGATGGAGCTCCGACAACGACGACGGCTTTATTGGCCACTGTTCCTAAAGTTGGCTATTTTTCAATTTTGGTTTCAATTGGGTCGGCGGTTAATATTTTGTTAGTTGGGGCTCTTTTTTCGATGGTTGTGGGGGCGATTGGTGCTTTAAACCAAACTAAAGTCAAACGGTTGTTGGCTTACAGTGGGGTGGGGCATATGGGTTTTGTGCTTTGGGGAATAGAGGTTGGGTCATTTGAGAGTATTCAAGCTAGTTTAATTTATGTGGTTTTATATGTAGTAATGTCTATTTGTGTTTTTGCCATAATATTAACTTTAGGCGCCGCAAAAAATTTGATTGTAGAGTTTAGTGGGCTTTCCGGGAGATTATCTGTTTTAGCTTTAACTTTGGCTTTGACTTTTCTTTCGATCGCGGGGATTCCTCCTTTAGTGGGGTTTTGGGGCAAATGGCTGGTTTTATTGTCTGGAGTGGTATATCAATATTATTTAGTCTTTCTTTTGGCTGTGATGTGTTCCGTTGTGGCTGGTGTTTATTATGTTAGAATAGTCAAAATTATCTATTTTCAAGCCAGTTTTTCTCTTTTGATAAGCTCAAAGGTGTTAAGGAAAGAAAACTGAATTAATTTAAGAAAGGCTTTGTTAATCGGCGCTGGTTTGTATGTTATTGGGTTTACAATGTTGTCTCCGAATCTATGGCTGCAATTAGCTCATTGGGCTGGGGGGGGGTTATTTTAAAATAATTAAATCTGCTTGGGGCGGTCTTTTATATACTAGCATTTGGAGTTGTTGGTTCTGGAATTATGGTGATATCAGCGCTCAATCCTATCCATTCGATTTTTTGGTTAATTGTTGTTTTTATCGGTTCTGCGGTTTTTTTTCTTTGATTGGGCATATCCTTTGTTGCTTTAATGTTTTTGATAATTTATGTGGGGGCGATTGCTATTTTATTTTTGTTTGTAATTATGTTATTGAATTTAACAGACTTTCCCCCTGCCTTTCGATTAGGGGGGGAGGCAGACATGACAAATTACATTCCTATTGGGTTGGTTATTGGAACATTTTTTTTTTCAGAAGTTGCTTCAAGTTGATTAATTATAGGTGGCCCGTATACCCCCCAGGGGTTTTTTGGGGCTGAAATAGGAGGTGCTTGAGATTTGGCTATTCCCTGGTTTTTAATGAAGTATCAAAATATGGAGGCGCTCGGGCGAATTTTGTATATAGCTTGTTATTATTTATTTATTTTAGCTAGTTTTATACTTTTAGTGGCCATGGTGGGGGCGATCGTGTTAACTCAAGAAATTGGGTCAGAAGTAGGACCCGTGGTCAAAAGACAAGATATTTTTTTTCAAACTAGTCGGTAAGAACTGAGGCAAAAGAATTTTATCTAAAGACTTAGCCGAGCTTTGTTTGGGGGTTGATTTTAAATATTAATGAGCGGTGCTTATTTTGATCAATTTAAAATAGTGGCTCTGATCGCCTTGACTAATTCATCAATGATAATGATCTTAGTAGTGGTTGTGGTTTTATTATTATTCAAGGGGGTTCAATTAATCCCGAAAAGGTGGCAGTCTTTGATTGAGTTAATCTATGAGCACTTTCATGGTGTCGTGAAAGATAATTTAGGATCTGAGGGGCTAAGGTATTTTCCTTTAATTGTTTCTCTCTTTTTTTTTATAGTGTTTTTGAATGTGTTGGGCTTATTCCCTTATGTTTTTACCCCAACTGTTCATATCGTAGTCACATTGGGTTTGTCCTTTTCAATAATCATAGGTGTGACTCTAGCTGGGTTTTGGAGGTTTAAGGGAGATTTTTTTAGTGTTTTTATGCCAAGTGGCGCTCCTTTGGGCTTAGCCCCTCTTTTGGTATTAATAGAAACAGTAAGTTTTATCTCCAGGGCTATTTCATTAGGAGTCCGTTTGGCTGCTAATTTGTCGGCGGGCCATTTGTTATTTGCTATTTTAGCCGGGTTTGGGTTTAATATGTTAGTTGCAAGTGGGCCTGTGGGGGTTTTCCCCTTATTAATAATGGTTTTTATAACATTATTAGAGGTAGCCGTTGCAGTTATCCAGGCTTATGTCTTTTGTTTATTAGCCACTATTTATTTGGCGGATACAATTGTATTACATTAGCGGGAAAGGCCGGAGGGATTTTCTGGCTTAAGTTCTAAGAAGGGTTGTGGCTAAGAGGTGTGGGGCTTTAGTGGGTTAGGGTATTACTGTGGGGGAAGAAGGTCTGGTTTATAAAATGTTTTATAAAATATTTTATAAAAAGATTTTGAGAAATAAATAAGAAGAAGAAGTGAATAGTGTTTGGTTTAAATAATGGGCTAAGTCTAATTTTTTTTTTGCTTTTTATGGGGGGAATTAATGTGATGAAGGTTTCGAGAGAGGATGGTGTTAAATTAAAAAAAGTTGCGCTTGAGTGATCTTTGGCGATTTTAATAAGTGTTTTGGTTTTGTGGGGAGCCTTTGATTTAGAGGGGCAATTTCAAATTATAAACCGAATAGAATGGATTGTTTCTCCGGCCTTAAATTTTCAATGGGGTCCGGGGGTTTTTGCTTTAGATGGGGTTTCTTTGTTTTTTTTTGTTTTAACTGCGTTATTGATACCCATTTGTATCTTAATAGGTTGAAAGTCCATTAAGCACCTATTTAAAGAATTTTTGTTGTGTCTATTGTTTTTAGAAGCTTTGTTAGTTGGAGTGTTTTTAGTGCTTGACCTGCTTTTATTCTATCTTTTATTTGAGGGCATATTGATCCCTATGTTTCTTTTGATTGGTGTTTGAGGCTCCAGAGAAGAAAAGGTTCGTGCTTCTTATTATTTTTTTTTTTATACTTTCGCGGGGTCGGTGTTTATGCTTTTGGGCCTCTTTCAAATATATAGTGTTACAGGAACAACTGATTATCAGATATTATTAAATATAAAATTACCTGTTACTACTCAAAAATGAGTGCTGGCTGGGGTTTTTCTTAGTTTAGCGGTTAAAATTCCTCAAATACCATTTCATATTTGATTGCCCCAAGCGCATGTGGAGGCCCCTGTTTCTGGTTCGGTAATATTGGCGGGGATATTATTAAAGTTAGGCGGCTATGGGTTTTTAAGATTTTCTTGGCCGATTTTGCCCGCAGCCTCCGAGTATTTTGCCCCCCTAATTATTATGTTGGGTGTGGTGGCTATTATTTATGGGGGTTTGCTGACCTGTCGGCAAGTGGACTTTAAACGGCTTATTGCTTATTCTTCGGTGGCACACATGGGGCTGGTCCCTTTAGGTTTATTTACTCATACAATTGAGGGGTTGGTGGCGGCCGTTTTTATGATGTTGGCGCATGGTTTTGTTAGCTCGGCCCTTTTTATTGCGATTACTTATTTATATGAACGTCATCACACTCGTCTTATTAAGTATTATCGTGGGGTGACTCTTACAATGCCTGTTTTTGTTTGTATAATGATGGTTTTATCATTAAGTAACATGGGGATTCCTTTAAGCTGTAATTTTGTTGGAGAGTTTTTTTCGTTGTTAGCTGCTGTTGAATATAATTTTGGGCTTGGGGTGTTAGCCACTTCGGGTATGGTTTGGTCCGCGGCGTATTCTCTCTATTTATATAATCGAATTAGTTTTGGGGCGGCTTCTAATTACCCCCTTTTTATTAGAGACTTAAACAGGTGTGAGTTATTGGCTATCTCCCCTTTGCTAATAGCCATTTTTCTTTTTGGAATATTTCCTTTTATAATTATAGACCCTGTAAAGAATGGGGTAATCTTTAGTCCGGGGGGGGGTTAGTATATTTATTAAGCTTAAAATTAGCCCTGGTTTGGTTATTTGAGATTCGAAAGTCCTTTGGTTTTGGGGAAGAGAAAAAAACAAGTGACCTCCTTGATACATGCTAGTATCTAATGAATAGCCCTCAGACTCAGCTGGATGAAAGGATCTGCTTTTATTCAGGTGTGACTGGGCCTATGATAGTGTGCGAACAGGTGAGGGAACCCGGAGGCCAAGTTTGGCTGGGCCGGAGTCGTATTAGGTAGAAGGGGGTGTAATGGACCACCTTGCCTATGATGCGGAGCTTTAGTTTGGAGCCACATTTTCACTGAGACAAGGGGAAAGCTCAAATGGGGAATTGGCCCCGGAGGCAGCAGTAAAGAATTTTGTGCAATATATGAAGGTAAGACACAGAGAGGGCACCTTGCCTAGTCCGTCAAATTAAGTGCCAGCAGACGCGGTGAAACTTAAGGGCTAGTTTTGTGGGCAAAAGCGTAAAGGGTGTGATAGGCCGTTTTAATTAAAAAGGGTTTTATAATTTAAGAAGGTAAATGGAATTTTTTTGTAGCGGTGGAATGTGTAAATAGAAAAAAGAACTTTAGACGTGAAGACTATTTATTTTTGAGATTATAGTGTGGTGGCTAAAACACGAGAGTATGGGGAGCAAACAGGATTAGGGACCCTGGTAGTCTATACTGTAAATAATGAAAAAGATGTGAAGCAATCCTAAAAAGTCAGAAATTTTCCGCTTGAGTAGTACGACCGCAAGGTTAAAATTCAAAAAACTTGGCTGTTCACTGTTTTAATTAGAGGAGCGTGTCGTTTAATTCGATAGTCCGCGAGAGACCTTACCCAAACTTGAATCCCTCATTGACAGGTATTGCATGGCCGTCGTCAATTTGTGTATTAAACATAAAACAGATTTAACCCAGTGGTTTGTCACTTGGATGAAGTCAGGTCTTATTGTCCTAATGTTTGGGGATTAGATGCGCTACATTTTTTTATACAATAGGAAACTTTGAGTGTGAAACCTGAAAATAAGAGTTCGGAAAGTGCCTGGAAGATAACGGAAAGTTGTATTTAATAGTAATTGAAAGTAGAGCGTTTCAATGAAATTTTTTCAGTGTTAGTACAAATTGCCCGTCGCCTTTGCTTAGACAGGTTGGTTGATTGCCCCTCAAGAGGGTTTCTAATACCTCCGAGGCAGAGTAAGTCGTAACATAGTGAGGGTGAGGGAACTGGCCCTTGGAACAGGTCCGTCGGGCCTGGGATTAAAAAATAATAAAACAATGGAGGTCCATCGGGCCTGGGATTAAAAAATAATAAAACAATGGAGGTCCATCGGGCCTGGGATTAAAAAATAATAAAACAATGGAGGTCCATCGGGCCTGGGATTAAAAAATAATAAAACAATGCAGGTCCATCGGGCCTGGGATTAAAAAATAATAAAACAATGCAGGTCCATCGGGCCTGGGATTAAAAAATAATAAAACAATGGAGGTCCATCGGGCCTGGGACTAAAAACCAATAAAACAATGCACTTTGTAGAAGCGTTAAATCTATACGGGGATATGGGCTTTATCGCCCAAGAATGAGGAAGAAGTTTGGATGCGATTTATATGTTAGACAAAGCGGGGAGGATGAATGCTTATCAGTGGGTTTTTGGTCACATGCCGCATTCGGTTATGGCGCTGAATCTCTGATGAGATCCTTGCCCTTCATATTTTTTTTTAATGAAATTCCTCGTCAATTAGAGGCGCTAAATCTTTTTGGGGGTTCTGCTGGCAAACGTTTAGTCCTGAACACCCTACAGAATTTTTTTTTTCCGTTTGGGGAATATACATCGATGGAATCTATTAGGAGTTTCTTTTCAACGTCTGGGGGAGCAACATCCCAATGTTCATTATCGAGTATTTCTTCAGGGCGTTTGGGGTCTGGGGATTCTTTACAGAGTATTCCTTCAGTAATGGTTGATTTAATATCTCAAGGTTCTGCACAAAATCTTTCCTCAGGGGCTCGGGGGGCAATGTCCCAATGTTCTGCACAAAGTCTTGTGTCAGTGGCTGGGGAACTATCTCATCAAGGTTCTGCACAAAATCTTTTGTCAGTGGCTAGGGAATTATCACAGAAAGGCTCTGTACAAAGTCTTGTGTCAGTGGGTAAGGAACTATCACACCAAGGTTCTCTGCATAGTTTTAACTCAATGTGTGGGGAGGCTCTTTATCAGCCAGGAGAAATGACTCGGTCTCTTTCGCCTCAAGCGTCCTGCTCATGGATGCCGGAAATTTCGTTAAGACAACACACACCGGAAGTTTCACAGGATATGCCCCGTGTGGGTACAATTAAACCCATTACCAAGGAGGACCTAGAACAGACTTCTTTACTTATAAGCAAGTATTGTGGGGCGGTTTAGTTTTGGGTCTTTAGAAGATTAGTGCTTTTGAAAGGGGGGGAATTAAACTGTGTTGGGTAATATGTTTTCATTGTGGCGTAAGCCAGAGATGATTTTTGAAATAGGGGAGGTTTATTTGATGTTACGGTGAGGTGTTTGGGGGAATTAAACTGTGTTGGGTAATATGTTTTTATTGTGGCGTAAGCCAGAGATGATTTTTGAAATAGGGGAGGTTTATTTGATGTTACGGTGGGGTGTTTGGGGGGGGGCTACGCTCCCTTTTTGGGTGTTTGTTTAGGGGTGCGAACTGTTTTATGTCATCCATATCATTTGGTTGAGCCTTCTCCTTGGCCCTGTCTTGGGGCGGGGGGGGCTTTTTTTATAACTGTGGGCAGTGTTATGTATTTTCATTATGGCTTAGTTCAAATTATGTATTTGGGAGTTTTGGTCGTTGTGGTAATTATGTTTGTTTGATGACAAGATGTTATTAGAGAGTCGACTTTTCAAGGGTTTCATTCCTTAGTAGTTAAACAGGGGATAAAATATGGAATGCCTTTATTTATACTTTCGGAAGTTCTTTTTTTTTTTTCTTTTTTTTGAGCTTTTTTTCATAGTAGTCTGGCACCAGCTGTTGAGTTGGGTGTGGTTTGACCTCCTCAAGGGGTTAATCCTTTAAACTCTTTTTCAGTTCCTTTGTTAAATACTGCTGTTTTATTAAGCTCTGGGGCGACTGTCACTTGGGCCCATCATGCTATAATTAGTGGAAAGAGAGAAGAAGCAATTCTGGGTTTGTCTTTAACTGTTTTTTTGGGTGTTTTATTCACTGGGTTACAAGGAATTGAGTATTATGAGGCTCCTTTCACTATTTCGGATTCGGTTTATGGGTCTACTTTTTTTATGGCAACTGGATTTCATGGTTTTCATGTTCTAATTGGGACTACCTTTTTAATTATTTGTTTGGTAAGATTAAAGTTGAATCAATTTACAAGTCGCCAACATGTTGGGTTTGAGGCGGCGAGTTGGTATTGGCATTTTGTGGATGTGGTGTGATTATTTTTATATCTTTGTGTTTATTGATGGGGTTCATAGTTGTTTTTATGTTTTTGTGTTTATTGAAGGGGCTATTATAAAAAAATTAAGAGCAAATGTTAAATAATTTTTTTTATATCGTAAATGTATGTGGAAAGAAAGACATACCGGAGTCTTGGCACTTGGGTTTGCAAGAGGCGGCCGCTCCGGTGATGGAGGAAATAGTTTTTTTTCATGATCAGATTATGTTTTTATTGGTTATTATTGTGATAGTCGTGTTGTGGTTGCTTGTTGAGGCTTTAAATGGTAAGTATTATGACAGAGATTTGATTGACGGAACTTTATTAGAAATTGTTTGAACTTTAATCCCAGCTGTAATATTGGTTTTTATTGCTTCTCCTTCTTTAAAACTATTGTATTTGATGGATGAGGTTGTGAGTCCTGCTTTAACAATTAAAGCAATTGGACATCAATGGTATTGGTCTTATGAATATTCCGATTATCAGGAAGAAACGTTAGAATTTGATTCTTATATGGTTCCGACATCGGATTTAAATAGTGGCGACTTTAGGCTATTAGAAGTGGATAATAGATTGGTGGTTCCTATAAACACACATGTGAGAATCTTAGTGACTGGCGCGGATGTTTTACATTCTTTTGCTGTTCCTGCCTTGGGGATAAAAACAGATGCGGTTCCGGGTCGGCTAAATCAAGCCGGAATTTTTATTAAAAGACCAGGGACGTTCTACGGTCAATGTTCAGAGATTTGTGGGGCGAATCATTCTTTTATGCCGATTGTAATTGAGGCGGTTTCGCTAGACCGATATATCAATTGAATGTTGACTTTGTCTAATGAATAAGCGCTTTCTTTTTAACTCCTGGATAAAGTAAATAGTGTATTATAAGTATATAATTGTTATTGTAATATTATTATTATTGGGGGGTTGGGGAGTGGTTTTAAACAGAGGGCATTTTATAATAATGATCATTTCTATTGAATTAATTTTATTAGCGGCCTTTTTTTTGTTTTTAATTAATTCTATTGAAATAGATCTTTTAATAGAACAAGTTTTTACAATTATGGGTTTAACAATCGCGGCGGCAGAGTCTGCTATCGGGTTGGCCATTATGGTTGCATATTATCGAATAAGAGGAACAATAATTTTAAAATCTTTTAGTTCACTTCGGGGTTAAAAAACAATTATTTATGCAATATACGAGAGACGGTGTATTCGGAGTTTTATAGCCTTTTCTTTTTATTGGTTTTTAGTGTAGTTCTTTCTGCGCTTTTTTCTGGTGCTTCTTATTTTTTAGGGGTAAAACAACCGGATCGAGAGAAAGTTTCGGCTTATGAATGTGGGTTTGAGCCTTTTGGAATACCAGGCCGCCCCTTTTCAGTTCGATTTTTTTTAGTCGGTATTTTGTTTTTAATTTTTGACTTAGAAATCTCTTTTCTTTTCCCTTGGTGTGTTCTCTTTAATCAAATTTCTCCTTTTGGTTTTTGAATTATGGTAGGGTTTTTGGGGGTTTTAACCTTGGGTTTAATATATGAGTGGATTAAAGGTGGGCTGGAGTGGGAATAGGGGAAAGTTTTCAGATTTAAAAGTAAATAAGTTGTAAAGTAGAAGAGAAAGTCCTGTCTGTTATGTGAATAATCGTATATCGAAAAGTTTTTATACCAACTCCGGTGTCTGCCTTAATTCATGCGGCGACCATGGTGACGGCAGGTGTTTTTTTATTAATTAGATCTTCTCCTTTTTTTGAACAAGCTCCACTTGCTTTAATGATTGTAACAATTGTTGGGTCTCTAACGGTGCTTTTTGCCGCTACTGTTGGGGTAATCCAAAATGATCTAAAAAAAGTTATTGCCTACTCGACTTGTAGTCAATTGGGATATATGGTGGTGGCTTGTGGGCTCTCTCATTATTCGATAAGCTTATTTCATTTAATGAACCATGCTTTTTTTAAAGCTTTATTGTTTTTAAGTGCGGGGTCTGTCATCCATGCTTTGTCTGACGAGCAGGATCTAAGGAAGATGGGGGGGCTGATTAGGCTAATTCCCCTTACTTATATTATGGTTGTTGTTGGTTCTTTATCTTTAATGGGGTTTCCTTATTTAACAGGGTTTTATTCTAAAGATTTAATTTTAGAATTGGCCTTTGAACAATATTATTTAACTTTTGCTTATTGATTGGGGGGTTTTTCGGCCCTACTTACCACTCTTTATTCGATTCGATTGGTTTATTTAACTTTTTTATCTAATACCAATTCTAGAAAAGCGATTTTTAGACGTGTTCATGAGGGTTCTTGGAATTTAGTTTTGCCTTTAATAATATTAGCTTTGGGGAGTCTTTTTGTGGGCTATTTGGCCAAAGAGGTGGTTTGGTCTTTTCAAATAACATTCCCCCCAATTGTCCCTGTTTTTATTAAGTTGTTGCCGGTCTTTCTTAGTTTGGGGGGGGCGGCATTAGTTATTGTTCTTTATTTTTATTCAATGCATTTATTTAGGGTGCCTTCTTTTATAGGCCGAATGGGTTACACTTTTTTATACTCTGCTTGGCAGTTTAACTATGTTCTTAACTATTTTTTGGCGAAGAGGGTGTGGAGGGGGGGCCATCGGATTTCGTATCGGACTATTGACAAAGGAACATTAGAGTTGGTGGGCCCAAAGGGGGTGTCTAATTTTTTGATTGGGTTAACTCGAGGTCTTAGTAATTTACAAGCTGGTCAAGTTTTTAATTATGCCTTAGTTATATTAATTGGTGTTGCTATGTTTATTTGGGGGGTTGTTTAGTCTTTTTTTTTGAAAATTGTCTTCTGATTGAGGGGGTTAGGTTAAAGTAGACCGTTAGCCTTCAAAGCTAAAAATGTGGGTGCAAGTCCCGCACTCCCTGACGCAATTGGTTTTGATTATATTTTAGTTAAAATGCCACAATTAGACACAACCATGTTTTTAACTCAATATCGATGAACTTTACTTGTTTTATTTTTATTATTTTTTCTATTGGTGTTTTTTGTTTTGCCTACGATTAAAATGAATTGGTTAATAAGAAAGTCGGCTATAAAAAGTGGGGCCGATTTAGGGGGCTGTTTGGGGCTAACTAAAGAAGTGGTTTTTTTTTGTAGATGAAAAGTTTATATGTAGTTCGTTGGGGGTTTTCTACTAATCATAAAGATATTGGTACGTTATATTTAGTCTTTGGGATTGGGGCAGGCATGCTTGGCACGGCCTTCAGTATGTTAATAAGATTAGAGCTCTCGGCTCCGGGGGCTATGCTAGGAGACGATCATCTTTATAATGTAATTGTTACGGCACACGCTTTTATTATGATTTTTTTTTTGGTTATGCCAGTGATGATAGGGGGGTTTGGAAATTGGTTGGTTCCACTATATATTGGTGCTCCCGACATGGCCTCCCCCCGGCTTAATAATATTAGTTTTTGGTTGTTGCCTCGTGCTCTAATATTATTATTAGGCTCCGCTTTTGTTGAACAAGGAGTTGGTACCGGGTGGACGGTGTATCCTCCTCTATCGAGCATCCAGGCCCACTCTGGGGGGGCGGTAGACATGGCTATTTTTAGCCTTCACTTAGCTGGGGTGTCTTCGATTTTGGGTGCAATGAATTTTATAACAACTATATTTAATATGCGGGCCCCTGGGATGACATTAAATAAAATGCCATTGTTTGTGTGGTCTATCTTGATTACTGCTTTTTTATTATTACTGTCTTTGCCAGTATTAGCGGGGGCCATAACCATGCTTTTAACGGATAGAAATTTTAATACCACTTTTTTTGATCCCGCCGGAGGGGGAGACCCAATTTTATTTCAGCATTTGTTTTGGTTTTTTGGGCATCCAGAGGTTTATATTTTAATATTGCCTGGTTTTGGAATGATTTCTCAAATAATACCAACTTTTGTCGCTAAGAAGCAGATTTTTGGATATTTAGGAATGGTTTATGCAATGCTCTCAATTGGAATATTGGGTTTTATTGTGTGGGCGCATCATATGTTTACGGTTGGGATGGATGTGGACACAAGAGCATATTTTACTGCGGCAACTATGATTATTGCTGTGCCAACTGGGATAAAAGTGTTTAGTTGGTTGGCCACTATTTTTGGGGGGACTTTGAGATTAGATACTCCTATGCTTTGGGCAATGGGGTTTGTTTTTTTGTTTACATTGGGTGGTTTAACTGGGGTTGTATTAGCCAATAGTTCTTTGGATGTTGTTTTGCATGACACATACTATGTTGTAGCCCATTTTCATTATGTGCTTTCTATGGGGGCGGTGTTTGCTATTTTTGGTGGCTTTTATTATTGAGTGGGTAAAATAACGGGGTATTGTTATAATGAGCTATATGGTAAAGCCCATTTTTGGTTAATGTTTATCGGTGTTAATTTGACCTTTTTCCCTCAACACTTTTTGGGCTTGACAGGTTTTCCGAGACGATACTCTGATTTTGCAGATTGTTTTGCTGGTTGAAATTTGGTTAGCTCTTTGGGCTCTACCATTTCAATAGTAGGAGTTGTTTTTTTTATATATATTATTTATGATATATATGTTTGAGAAGAGGAGTTTATTGATTGAATGGAAGACCGGGGGGAAAGTTGGGCTTCTTTAGAGTGGGCTCACGTTTCTCCTCCTTTATTTCACACTTATGAGGAGTTGCCTTTTGTATGGCAGCCTATAAGGGGGGAGGAGTTTTTAGAGAATAGGCATAATTAAATTTTGAGGTGTTAAACAACTGATTAGTTCTATGAATGAATTAGGACGGGTGTTAGTAATTGACGGAATATTTGTTTGTGCTGGGGGTAACGATTACTAAAGTAATTTTGTAAATAGTTTTCTTTTTCATGTTTATTTTTAGGACACCCTTGAAGTTGTGGGCGGGGCCTCTGCCCATTATTTCAGGGGTGGAAGAGGGGGGGGGA